AAATCCTTTTAAGAAAAAAAGTTTTTGATCGGAATATTAATAATTCCGAAGGATCCCTTAACTATTAAGGGATTAATAGAACGAATCGCACTTTTACCACTAAACTATATCCGCTACAATGCAATTATTGCATATAAATTGACCTTTTGTCGAAGACGAAAATAAGTCGTAGTAATAAATAATAAAAAGATCGGATCAGAAAAGAATCATGAAAATTCGAACGTTGACGTATTTTCATCAGGGCGACTGATGAGATTAGGAAAAGAGGACTCATTTTAATTAAAAAATTAACAAGTTTTTTAATTCTATTCTAGTAAAGTACTAAAATAAAGAATAATAGTAAGGAATGGCACCTTGATTCTATATCATCTTTTTCTGTATCATAGGAATCAAATAATAAATCTTCTTATGATTCTTGTTGTTTCGATTTTTTTTGTTTCAAAAACATTTTGTGTTTTCAAATAAAATAAATAATTTTATCTACGATTCATTGGAACAAAAAAAGCCCGGCTAGGTACTGACCAGGCCAGGCCGTGGAAATAAAATGACAAGGACTTTTGGGATGAAATAAAATAAAAGAGGTACTATATTTTTTTTTATTTAGAAATATATATTTTTAGCAATCTTTAATATATTGGTAATATTTATATATTAGGATTGGAGATATCTCTTCTTTTGAGCCCTTACTTTATCTAATTTATCTAAATGGAATTGCTCATAAAAGTATTTATCGATTTTATCGATATCCATCGATATATCTAGATAATTATATATATCGATATAATTATATATCCATATAATTAAAGGGTAGATAAAGATAATCAAGAGAGATAAAGAAGGGCTTTTTTCAAGCCTTCATTTTCTATTTTTTATACTATGTATCATAGTAATTATCCTTTTTCAATTTGGGGAGAGATGGCTGAGTGGACTAAAGCGTCGGATTGCTAATCCGTTGTACGAGTTTTTTGTACCGAGGGTTCGAATCCCTCTCTTTCCGTTTCTGTCAATTACTTGGTATTTTTTTATAGTTTAGGAAAGATGTGGAATAGATAAAATTTTTAGAACATTTCAAAATCAAGCAAGGAAAAAAATCATTTGTTTTATTCTTCACGTCCCGGATTACGTCCCGGGTCATTAGATAGGAATCCGAAAATGAAGAGAGAAACAAAGAATATTACTACTGTATAAACAAATAGTTTTAGAGTAAGCATTACACAATCTCCAAGATCATTTTTTTTTTTTTTTTTAAGAGAATAGATTCTCTATCTTAACCTGTTTTGACACCAAGAAATGCAGTGAAGTTATTTCTAGAAAAGAAATAGGAAAAATTTTTAAGAGTTGAGTCGTTCATTACTGAAAATTGTATTTCATACCTACAATTATATATTGTGGGGGACTCTAACAGGGTCGTTCAATGGAAAAAAGTAAGAATAAGAAAATGAGAGTGATCCAGATTTATCACAGCTATAGAAGAATTTAAATATTGGACTCAACTCAAAGGTTCAGACTGTATGTACGATTTATCTGATCTTATAACTAGTTAGAATTTTTTTTTCTAGTAAATCATGAATTTGTCTCGGACAGTATTAAAAATCTTATCGAAAGCTTACGGCAGCTTGCCAAACAAAAGCTAATAGAAAAAAGAATAGAGGTATTACTGGCATAACATCTACTATTGGATTCAAAAAAGCGTAGGCCTCAGGCAATTTGGCGACGAAAAAACTACTTGAATAAAGGAAAGAATTAAGACAGATACCGATGAAACTTAAGATATTAAGCATAACAATTTTTTTTTTTTTTTCTTTGTTCTTGAAGATAATTGTATTTCTTTTGATTTGATTGAGTTATTAATCCCCTATTATTGCTATGATATAAGGGATACGGGAAAAATTAATAACATAAAGTAGGTCAAAAAACCTTTCTTTGATTTGAACTCAGCCAATCAAAAATCCTTCAATTCTCAAATAAAAAGAGAATAGAAGAAATCCTACTTTCATACATTATCTTAATGGAATTATATGTAATGATCAATAAATTCAGTTTAATTGGATCTATAAACGTATCAAAATCCGAGCAACAATATAATTATTTCTATAAATCTTTGTACTGGAATTGACGACCAACCACTACGAATATTAGTGTTTATTGGTGGTGAATATAAATGGGGCGTGGCCAAGTGGTAAGGCAACGGGTTTTGGTCCCGCTATTCGGAGGTTCGAATCCTTCCGTCCCAGAGTATGTGTATTATATATAGAATAGTATATTCTAAGATATATAGAAAAGTATTCCATATCATATCCGACTAAAGCTTGCCCTTTTAAACAACCTTATGCTTAAGAGTCTAGTATTAGATATAGATAGAATATTATTGTTCCTTCTTATTTTCTTATAATGATGCATTTCAAATCGAAATGCGAAAGCTTCTCTTATTCTCTATCTCTTAAATGGTGTGTGAAACCCGAGTATTTTTTTTTTTTTCTGTGGATTTATGAATTATAAACACGAAGGTCTTGTGTTTTTGGCATTAATGGAATTCAATCAATGATATTAAGTCTCTTAAGACCTATTTAGGGTGCTCAAATTTAGAGTAAAAAAAAAAAAATAGGTAGGAACAATCGTTTAATCTAGATCTGTTTGATTTTGGTCTTATACAAGATAGTCTAGCACCTCCGAAACTAGTCCAGTCCCCCGTAGGAGCTTTTTTTTTATTTATGATGCATCTACTCTATATAATTGGGGGGTAGATAGGAGTTAATCCATAATGGAAGATATCAATTTTAATATCTGCCCGAATCTGATTAACAAAGAATCAAATTACATATGTAACATATTATGTATTTCTTTTCACCTCATTTTTTCGGATTTTGTGTTTGTCTTTAATGGATAATTGTAAATCCAAGTAACAATTCAGACAGAGGTTATTTATATATCTTTTTCACTTTATTTTAGGGAAAGATTATTGAATTGAGTCTCTTAACTTAAATAAACTAGGCAGAAAATGCTGAGATGTATGTCTTGTTATTATGTATTTTTATCGTTTTATTTATTTTTTTTGTGAAAATTTTTTTTTTTTTTGGATCTATCTATTTGTTTCAAATTATGGATGGGTTAATCCGAATATACATTTATTTATGATAATAAAATGTAATAAATCCTTTTTTTTTTTACAACAAAACCTTATTCAAATAATAATATTGCAAATTTTCAATCAATTAAATCTTTTTAAGGATTTCTTATGAGTCCTTGGTACTCGAAGAAGTATGAAACTCGTGAATCCATTCTATGAAGAAATTGAAAAATGGAGATTCTTAATTATTCGTAATTAATTATTTCTTAATTTATTTTATAGAAATTCAAAAATCTCTCTCTCGATCTCGATATAGATATTATATAGAAAATATCTATATATAGAGAAATAAATATTGCACTCATAGAAAAAAAAATGTTATATGATCCAATATATACAATAAAATATGGGTTTAAATAAATAGAAGTATTCCCAAGACTTTTTCAAAAACTACCCATGTCATAAGAGTATAGATTACTATGGACCAACTAAACCAATGACTATACATGATTCCATAAATGAATCAATTACATACCAGTTGCACGAAATTAGAGGTTATGGTAAAACTTCGTTTAAAACGATGTGGTAGAAAGCAACGTGCGACTTGAAGGACATGATCTACTGTGGATTCTTATACCCACCATTTTATATTATATAGGAATGAAGATGCTCTTGACTCGACATCGTTTGTTCTGTTCCACTAGAGCTCTAATTTTTTGAGGGTTTTGATGTAAATAGTACATGATGGAGCTCGAGTAGAAAGTATTGATTCATTTATCAAGGGCAGAGATCTAGGGTTAGTGTCAATCAATAAGTTAAAACTACTTCGTAAGTATATGTTCGGTATAGAAATCGAAAGGATCCAATTCGACCAAGTTTCAAATTCAAACGTCAAATTTGATCAAAAGTGTATCACATGAGAATCCATTATTTATATATTTATATGATTCTTTGATAAAAATCAATCATAAAAAATGGTATGTTGCTGCCATTTTGAAACGATTAAAGATCACCGAAGTAATGTCTAAACCCAATGATTAAAGGCAAGGATAAAGGATCCCCTCAACAAGTCAAAATCTTTTTCAATTGTCTCAATAACTAAACTAGATCAGAATGAAGAATTGAAATAGATTCTAAAGGAGACAGGCAAAAATTAAGGGGTTAGAGACCGCTCAATAAATGAAATGCTTAAGCTTAAGGGTTGTTTTCCTTTGAGTGAGAGTTATACAACTTGAGTTATGAGGATAAGAATGAGTTTTTTTTTTTCAAAAAAGAATAAAAAATAAACAAAAGAATCAGAAACAAAGTATTTAAATCATAGTCTAATTGATTTCATAATCTATGAATCCATTTGACATTAATTAGAATTCTATACATGACTTTGAATTTCCTCGAGCCGTACGAGGAGAAAACTTCTTATACGGTTCTGGGGGGGGGTATTGTTAATTTACATCTATCCCAATGAGCCGTTTATCGAATCATTGCAATTGATGTTCGAGCCCGAAGAGAAGGAAGAGATCTTCGTAAAGTGGGTTTTTATGATCCGATAAAGAATCAAACCTATTTAAATGTTCCTGCTATTCTATATTTCCTTGAAAAGGGTGCTCAACCTACAGGAACTGTTCATGATATTTTAAAGAAGGCAGGGGTTTTTACAGAACTTCACCTTAATCAATAACCGAAATTCCATTAATGAAATAAAAAAAAAGAGGGTGTGGATAACTTGTATATAGCTTTGGCTAACCTTTTCTTTATTATTTCCCCCCTCTCTTGTTCTATTCATACTACACTTATTACCTTAAAATTCCGTCTTCGATAACGACAAAAATATATATTTTTTTTTTTTAGTGATAGAAATTGATCTAAGATCAATAGAAAAAAGATCAATCAAGTGACTAAATGAACTAATTGGTTCTATAGGATATACTATAAA